GCTCCCAATGTGCCTATGATGTAGCACCAGGTGGACTGTTAGCCAGTGTGTATCATCTTACGCGAATAGAGTATGGTATAGATCAACCGGAAGAAGTATGCATAAAAGTATTTGCCCCAAGGAGGAATCCTAGAATTCCGTCCGTTTTCTGGGTTTGGAAAAGTGCAGATTTTCAAGAAAGGGAATCTTATGATATGTTGGGAATCTCTTATGATAATCATCCACGTCTGAAACGTATCTTAATGCCTGAAAGTTGGATAGGATGGCCTTTACGTAAGGATTATATTGCCCCTAATTTTTATGAAATACAAGATGCTCATTGAATAATCAGAAACTCATCTTCACTTCTACAACTCCAGATATTCAAAGAATATCTGTACGTTCTTTTTTTTATAGATCAAAGAGCTGAAGTTTCATTCATTTCATATATTATGGATAAGCTAAAAAAAAGAAATTCTAAACTAAATAATAAATATAAAAAAAAAAAAACAATTAAATTTAGAGGGATTCAGTACGATTTGAAATTTTTGAAAGATACTTTTTTCATATGAGCTGAGTCAATAGGATGAAAGAGTTAATGATGCAGAACTATGTACCGCGCACATCACTTAGATGGGGTCCAGAAAAACCCATAAAGTAACAACACAGGGGGAAATAAATAGAATATGAAAAGAAAATCGAAAGAAATGAATGCAAGGGGATCAGATTCTATTTGTATTATATCTGAGATGAATCTTGGCTATTCGTACCCCCCAACTCCCCTAGACCAGGCTTGGGGTCTTTCAATTACTTGTAATATAGAAGAAGTAGTACCATTCTTTGTGAACGAGAGGAGACACAGTATGAACAAATAAATAAAAAGAAGAGGCAATAAAATATATTTCTTTTACATACTTTAGATACTCTTTACTCATCTATAAATATTCTATATTTATTAAATAGAAAGGGGTATCTTATCTCTCCAGCCGCCACTTAGATGGATAAATATGTATCATGATCTATACTATTAATGAACATGTATGTCGACCAATTTGTAGAATAGATACTCATACAAATAACCCATGTGCCAGGAACCAGATTTGAACTGGTGACACGAGGATTTTCAGTCCTCTGCTCTACCAGCTGAGCTATCCCGACCATTCACGACGCATCATCCTCATTTTAATAGATGACTTGGGTCTATGTCAATTAAAAAGACGAAAAGGGGATTACAAAGTGTTATACAGGCCTTGGTGGAATTTCTTAGATCTTAAAAAAAAAAAGACTTTGTAAGTTTCAGTACAGTACGGGCGATAATATGATCATTCCAATTTACAATCGGGGTTACTTGCTCAATGATGTTCATTTGTATGTGTATCATATATACCACAAGGCTTGTGAAAAGAAAAAATTAATGAATGAGAAACATAATGAACTTTGAACCGATAACGAAATGAGAGTATAGGATAAAAAATTAGGGAATCAACTGGGCCTTTTTGGGGATAGAGGGACTTGAACCCTCACGATTTCTAAAGTCGACGGATTTTCCTCTTACTATAAATTTCATTGTTGTCGATATTGACATGTAGAATGGGACTCTATCTTTATTCTCGTCCGATTAATCCATTTTTCAAAAGATCTATCAGATTACGATGGAGTAAATGATTTGATCAATGAATATTCCATTTTTTTTTTTACTTGGAATCGATTCACAACAATTCTTTCATTTTTCATATAAACATATAAAAAAAAAAAAATATTCGGGTCGTCATTAATCATTTGGTTTGGAGATAGTATTTCAGTACGTATACGTATATATAGGTTTATTCTTCATCCTTTCTGGAGTTTCGATGGAAGGATTCCTTTACTAACGCATCGCAGCCAACTCCATTTGTTAGAACAGCTTCCATTGAGTCTCTGCACCTATCCTTTTTTATTATCACTTTCTGAATACTTGTTTGTTTTCAGAAAACAGGATTTGGCTCAGGATTGCCCATTTGTAATTCCAGGGTTTCTCTGAATTTGAAAGTTATCACTTGGTAGGTTTCCATACCAAGGCTCAATCCAATTAAGTCCGTAGCGTCTACCAATTTCGCCATATCCCCACCTTTTTTGTGATTAGGGTCTTGATGCCGCTCTTCTTTATTCGTTTATTTATATTAGGCCGGAACCGTTGAATTCATTAGATAGCAGTTCCATATTGAAAAGCGTTTTCTCCTGTTTGGGTTTATTGTCTATCTTCTTTCATCTCTATCGGTGGTCCAATAAGAAAAGATTCTATCAGTTCCGTATTCGAAATTCAATTCAATATAGATGGATATATACCACATATACCACATGTATATTATGTATACACATATATTATGTATATTATTATATATAATAATGTTATACATAAATATATTATTATATATGCTAATATGCTATGCCCCTATGTTCTATCATTTTTAGCGTGTAATTTTGAATACTTGAACGGTCGATTCGTTTTTTTTTGTCTTAGCTTTCACCTTTCCGAATGAAA